GTGGGAAGTTTTCTATACTTAGCCAGCTTCCTTCGACTGATTGTTTGCATCGGATTTCAGGTTTTCTATTTCACTCCCTTTCTTAGGGTTCTTTTCACCTTTCCCTCACGGTACTTGTACGCTATCGGTCATTAAGGAATACTTAGGCTTAGAGGGTGGTCCCCCTTGGTCGCTCGCGTAGAAGCGATCGAAATTCAAACACGGTATCCGCGTTTTACTTATCCAATAAAACCAATGGAAGAATGTGCTACAGGGCTATCGCCTTCTTTGGCAAGATTTTCCAATCTTTTTCACAATTCCCTTAATAGTTTTTCCATCATTAAATTCTCAACAAATTGAATGAAGAGAGAAGCCTAATCCGCTTTCGCTCGCCGCTACTAACGGAGTCTCGGTTGATTTCCTTTCCTTTAGCTACTTAGATGTTTCAGTTCGCTAAGTTGTGAAAGTCCAAGGCGTAGCGCAGCACACTAATGCTAGCTTTCGCCTGGATACGGTTTCCCAATCGGAGACCCATGGATCACAGACGATATCTCCCCATGGCGTTTCGCCTTTGAAAGCGTCCATCCCTATCAATGCCTAGGCATCCATCCAATGCATTCTTTTTGATACGGTAGGAATTGAACCTGCTCTACAGCCAACTAGGCATATCACTTGGATACTCTAGGAATTGAACCTGCTTGACTACTCCTCGAAAACTCTGCAAACCCACCATTTTTTGACTAGATCGAGCTTTCACCCTGGGTGGCCCCTCCGCGCTATCGCGAAGCTCTATACTTCGCTCCCCCTCCCCCAACCATCGGGATTGATTGTTTACCACCGCGCGCGCCCCTTGTGCGAATTCATACAACGAGTTCGTAAAGCCCTGTAAAACCAAAGGAGTCGGTCTCAGTACCCTCCCTTTTCAGCTATTTCGTCGTGGAAGGATCAACAAAGTGAGCTTTAACCCACTAGCATGTTTATCTCATCCCCGCCTGGACTAGAGTTTCCGGGATATGGTCGTATTTTTTTAGTAAGCTATCTGCGTTTGTCTAATAGCATTTTTTTATTCCAGTAATTATATTTTGGTCGTATATTTCCCTCCGATAAAGTGCGTTGCCCGGGCGTGGACCATGTCTCCCGAAATTGATGAATCAGTACATATGGTCTAAGACGATTTCACATGTCGAGGTCGAAATGGGATCGGGTGTTTTCGCATCTTACCATAGTGCCCGGCTCCAAAAATTTTTCCTTTTCAAAAAAATAATCTAATTTATTTTATTATTATATTATTTTGGAAAGAATAATAAATTCTTTTTATGTTTTTCGCCTATCGGAAGAGGGATTCGAACCCCCGTGTGCGAATTATGATCCCGCTGTTCTACCCTACTAAACTATTCCGACATGCTGATTATGATCCCGCTGGTGCAATAATCTACCGCTTCCTAGTTGTCGGGTTAGAATTCGCTTTACGCCCCCCCCGTGCCTCTCCCTATCTAGGCGGCTATGATCGCATAGCCCGAAGAAAAGTAAGCGGCCATCACGAAGGCTGCAAGACGGGTCTTTATAAATAAGCTTGATTGCCCCGCCCGGCCTACGGCGAATTGAGCCAGCGGGCTCTGGTTGGGCACTCTTCCCTCTTGGGGTGGGTTAGAGGGTGCGTAAGCAATGTCGGACGAGCGACGGCTGAAAGAAGGTTTGGGGGCCTCCGTCTGGGGCACGGCCGTCGGTTCATCAATGCTTAAGTTGCACAAATGGGTCTTCGAAAAATACCTGTAAGTTCCTCGAAAGTATTAAATGATGTAGGGCTTGGGACCATCCATTCAAGTGTCGTTGAATTCTGTTCAACAGCCCAAGGACTTGGAGCACGCTTGTTTTCACTAGTTGGAGTAGGAAAAACCACTACAAAGAAACAAGAAATCCCTGCTACTACAGAAACATATGAGTCGAAACTATTCCGTCCAGCGTAAGCATCTGCATGCTTTTTTTTATAATAGCCATTAAATAAGAAGCCTATACAGCCCCCGTCCCCCAGTCCACTCCCCGTGCACAGCCCAAAAAACTTTGATGATTTGCCATACATAGCTGGCGCCAATGAATCGAAGCTGGAAGACCAGCCCATATTCCGGGCACGGAAGCCTTTGTATGGTATAGAATTCGCTGAACGAGCCACGTCGTATTTAGAAGCAACCGGTAGAATTGTCTCTATAAACTAGCGCACTAACAAGGGGATGAGAGGTAGAGAAATACTGAAGAAGCTCAGCTCAATAAAAGGATGATGCTGCAGTTTAATAACACTGCAATTACCGAGTCCATGGCGGTGGGATAAGGAAAGCTGCCCCAAGGTCCTAAAACGACTCGAGCCGAGCTCTCCACGAATCATCGATAGGTTCCGAGGGTGCGGCGGCGGCAGCGGGCCGCTCCCCTATCACAATTGTCAGAATCAGGACCACCGGACTTGCTGCTTCACATTCTTCCAATTTATGTTCGTTCTCCAATTTCATTTTATCCAATTCCAAATCGTGATTGGATTTGAGAGTTACCTCCGCGAGTGAAAAATGAAAAGGGATAAAACCCAATAGATAGTTTGACAGGGTCTCACGTCGACGCCTTTTGCTTTCTCTGTTAGCCCAAGGAGGGTTCCAAAGCCCGCTCCTCCATATCGGCGGACGACTTGCCCAACCCCATAACCCAGTTGGGCGACCCGCCGCCCGACTTGCCAACTCCGGGGTACCCGAAGCGGCGGCTAATCGCGAGTTTTTCTTTCTTTCAGGTAACCCGGTGCCCCCCCCTCGCTGTCCGGGGCGGCGGGCAGCCTACCCGCCGCCGCGCTATGCCCCGACTCACCGAGCGTAACGTGTCAGTTTCACTAAGGGCGCCGGTAAATGAAGGGATTGCCATATCGCTCTTCGTTTTCGGAGCCTGCCGCCGGGCCATCGTCCGACGCACCACCCCCGCCGACTGAGCTGATTAGCCGGTGAAACCCTTTTGCAAGACTTGGAAATTTAAAGGCAGGCAAGGAAGGGATTAGAAAGATTCCGAGGAAATAAATAGGGCCACCACCGGGGGGGGCGCAATACATTTGAATTTATTCTATTCCTGTATATAACATCATAGCAACAAACGAAGATGAAGCGGCGATAGCTCCTGCATGAACCACTGGAAAAATGATAGCAGGTCAAAACGAAGCGATTAAACCGCTGTAAGTATTGATAGAAACTGGGATTATTGAAGAGGCGGCAGAATGAACGGGATGATTTCTGGCACGTGTATACCGGGAGTACCCGAAAAAGAGCGATAACCAACCAGAGGAAGATAAAAAAGTATCATGATGAAATTTTAATTTGATTTTTCTATTCCCCTTCCTTGTAGCTGCGTCATCGTATTCGAAATTGGAAATTGAAAGCTCGTAAAGTCGATTGATTTTTTCTCTCATTTCTCCGACACTTGCCACTTCTCATAGAATTAGAAAAAAGGAGTCGATCCAGCCACAGGTTCCCCTGCGGCTACCTTGTTACGACTTAACCTCAGTCAATGGCCCAACCTTGGTCTCCTACATGAGATCACCAATGCCTCTAGCAGACCGCACTCAGCAACGGCGTGGAACACCCCGAGTAATGGGTGATCTTTGGTTGGCTGCTTCGGGCGAAACCAATTCCCATGGTTTGACGGGCAGTTTGTACAGGGCCCGAGTACTTATTCACCGCGGCATGCTGATCCGCGATTACTAGCGATTCCAACTTCATGTTCTCGAGTTGCAGAGAACAATCCGAACTTAGGCAATCTTTCTGGATTCGCTCCGCCTTACAGCATTGCTTCCAATTGTAATTGCCATTGTAGCACGTGTGTAGCCCAGCCCATAAGGGCCATGCGGACTTGACGTCATCCCCACCTTCCTCCAGTATATCACTGGCAGTTTTTTGTGAGTGCAGCACATGGCTTGGAGTGTCAATCATTTTGACTGAGACTGAGTTCCTCAGTGTGAAGTGTACGATGCTCCGAGAGCTTCGTTCGTCGGAGAGTACCGCATTGAAACTTTGTATATGGTCATATTCTTTTCGGAATGGGCCACACGGCGTTTGCAGAGACTCAGCTCATTGGTATCCTCCATTTTCACGGCGTAGTCTTCGTCAGTCCCCAGTGGTCAAGGATTGAACCAGAGCATGTCTTAGCAACACAAAACGAGGGTTGCGCTCGTTATAGGACTTAACCCAACGTCTCGAGACACGAGCTGACGACAGCCATGCAACACCTGTATGAATTTCCGTACCATCCCGTTAGGAACAAGCACACTTATTCATATGTCAAGGGCTGGTAAGGTTTTGCGCGTTGAATCGAATTAAACCACATGCTCCACCGCTTGTGCAGGCCCCCGTCAATTCCTTTGAGTTTCAGCCTTGCGACCGTACTCCCCAGGCGGAGTGTTTAACGCGTTAGCTCAGCCCCTGATCATCACATATTTTTCACGATTATTGGAACTTGAAGGAAACAATCGAGTCACACTACCTTTGCAGTAATTTAAGCATTAAGCCGAGCTTAAGTCGGACCGAAAGGGTGCAATATCAGTAGACCAAGAACGAACACTCATCGTTTACAGCATGGACTACCAGGGTATCTAATCCTGTTTGCTCCCCATGCTTTCGCACTTTAGCGTCGGTTAAAGAACCAGAAAGCTGCCTTCGCTTTTGGCGTTCCTTCGTATATTTTTGCATTTTATCGCTACACACGAAATTCCGCTTTCCTCTATACCTTACTCTAGTAAATTGGTTTTGAAAGCATTCCGCCAGTTGAGCTGGCGACTTTCACTTCCAACTGGATTCACCGCCTACGTGCCCTTTACGCCTAGTCATTCCGAATAACACTTGCCCCCCCCGTCTTACCGCGGCTGCTGGCACGGAGTTAGCCGGGGCTTCTTCTTCGAGTCTTGTCATAATCGCATACTCGACGAAAGAGCTTTACAAGCTGCATTGCCCTTCTTCACTCACGCCATATTGCTGGATCAGGCTTTCGCCCATTGTCCAAGATTCCCCACTGCAGCCTCCCGTGGGAGTCTGGGCCGTGTCTCAGTCCCAGTGCGGCGGATCGCCCTAACAGACCCGCTAAGCGTCGTTGGCTTGGTCAGCCTTTACCTAACCAACTACCTGATGCTTTGTGGGCTCATCAAACAGCGCCTTTTAGCTTTCGTTCATTCGGGATTTGGCCCAAACTGTTTGGCAGATTCCCACATATTACTCGCCCGTTCGCCACTTTGTTTTCAACGGTTCTCACGGTTGATGGGAGGCCGCAGGCTCAACTGAGTTGAGCAGCTCGGAGAAAAGGGTTTCTCCCCCGAATGCGACCTTCAACACGTAACAACGAAAGCAACGTTCGACTTGCATGTGTTAAGCATATCGCTAGCGTTCATTCTGAGCCAGGATCAAACTCTTTTTTTTGAGTATGATTATTTAATTTACGCATAAATAGGATTTGAACCTATAGAAACTTACAATATAAATCATCTTGCGTATCACTAAATCGGGCATCGTACTAGGAAGAAATTAAAAATAAGGGGCACCGAGAACAAAAAATTGCACGAATATTTCCATACATTTTATATGATGCTTCATCCTCGGGTTTCAGCCCCAAAACGAAAAAATTTGAGTGTTTTTTCGTTTTTACGATAACGGGAATGAAATAAAGATGTATATATATAAAAGAAAGACAATCCAACCACAGGACCCTGTGGTTACCAGATTACGAGTTTGCGAAGTTGGAAATCCAACACATTCCTTACGGGCCTTTGGTTAGCACGTGTTTTAACCAAAAAAACCCTTTAACTTATTTAATGACCGGTACGAGAAGAAAAGCTAGCACCTATGGACTCTGACGACGGGCTAGGGGGTCGGTAACGACTACAAATGAGAAGCATAATATACCCTTAAATAACGGAAGTTCTTCACGCTTATATAGCTGACTTTACAGAACCAGTAAAGGCTAGCCAAACCTTAACATTACGGCATAAATAATTCTACATAAAAACTATCCGAATAATTATACCAAGTGCAAAATGAGCTTGAGAAAGCTCTCTGGATATGACCATACAAAGTTTTCATTCATACGGTACTTACTCTCCGTGGCTACACAAATCTTTATCTCTACGATACTAACGTCTTTGTACCAAATTCGGGTCTAATGATATTTCGAATGCCTGACTCACGAATTTAACAATTTTCTGGCAATCCGTTTTACCGTAAATGAAAAAGTAGATGCTTTTTCACCCTTTCTATAAGCAACTTTCAGGGCATTCAATGGAAAAATTTTTTGTAGGCAAACCCAACCTCTTTTTCATATTTCACCCCTTATATATGATAACTGATCCTTATACATGATTATTCATCAAACTTCGTATCCCCATCACATTGTCTAACGTATTCCTATGAACTTGTACCCAAGCTCCCGTCCGTGGGTATCCTTAAACACATAACAATTGGGTGTCAAGTGGAGTTGACATAACCTTTTCATCAAGAACTAGAGCCAAACCTTTTAAATCAGGATCAAGCGCTCTAAGAACGTTTATCATCTCAAAACTCTTTAATAGTTAAAAATATAAACTTGTATTCGATTGTTCGACGACTTTTAGTTATAATAAAGTTTGTATCCATTTCACTCGAACCCCCCCCCCCGGGCATACCTTGGGTTCCCATTTCACTTTAGAGAAAAAATCTGGACCTTCCTATTAAACTTTACTGATTGGGTACGGTAACCGTAATAATCTCGCAGCTATTATTAATAAGTCGTCACAACAGACCCCGCCGTCCCATTTCTCTTTAACCGCCGTGACCGCTAGATCTTACTATTAAAGCTATAAACATATTTCTCAAAATTTGCAAGCGATTTGGAATTATGAATCTCGAACGGCTCTGTTTTAACATATCTATTGGTAGAAGTTTTCATATTAAAGACGTTCTACCGGGGCGGCAAAGAATCCACACCATTTAAACTATTTCCCGTCAATTTAATCTTATCAATTCGATGCTCGAATTCGTACTGAGTTGAACCGTACTTATACAACTCGAGATTCCCGAAAGGATACTTAAATTAAACTTGTCAAAATTTTTGTTACATTTAAAGTTTTACAACTTGAACACATTACCTTACTTTGAAACCAATCAACTAATTTATTTGTATCAACGGTCTCGGCAGCTTTCTGCAGACCCGCCGCCATGGCTGAGATTCTACCTCTAGACAAGTGCAATTGTCCTCGGGGTTTCCAAAACGGACTTTTTATGAAGATTTATTAAAGGCCTCGGCAACAGTAAAAACCTCATTTAGAGATAACGTCGGAATAAATCCGTCGACCATAGATAGTCGACACGACTAAACCCCTATGAATTAGAATCCCGTTCAAAATTCAACCTAAAACTCATCCAATAAACCCCGTTACTAAACTAGCGATGCAAGGGTTTGTAAGTTCACCTACCTCCCACGTGACCCCCTTCAAACCCTCCAATATTAACTACCCTCCGTACGACCTCTCATTGTAATGAATGAACCTGGACACGAATTTACTCCTTTCTTTATCTCATTAAAGTCTCGAAATGTTTGCATTTTGGCTAGAGTGGAATAAGGTATTAGATAAATGTGGTACATTGGGCAGCCCGCTGGTTCAGGAAGTGGAACTCCCGTCATACTTTTCGAAATACTTGAAATACAACCTGTTAGAGAAGTAGAATTAATCCGCTCACCTTCAATCGAAATAATATGATTTGAATTCACTCCCGGATCAATGCTCACTATCAATAGTCGGTAAGACAATACCTTATTACCGAAAATGGAATTAAAACTTCGGTTCCTATCTTTGACCCTCTTTCTATCTCCAGCATCCAATCCCCTGACACATTATTCTCTGTCAAAAAATCTACGAAATACTTACCATACTTAGAAAGTGTACTATTGGAATCATTCCGAACATATTCCGAATCGAGACAGAAACTTCTAATATATTTTTCATGGGTCCATCGTTGGTTGCACCGATCGGCTTCGCTATTCCTCCAAGTCACTTTACTGTAATCTGTTAACTCATCTATCACAGGCCTCATCAAATTTACTATTAAAATATTTAACCCTATTAGTACTATAACAATATGCGTTGGTTACAATCTCCTTAACTAAATCTTTAGAAATTAAGGTTTGTGAAGAAGACTTCAAATTTGAATACATGAATTTCGGTTGATAAACCGGAGGAGTATAATCCGAAAGGTTTGATTCATAAATATATTTATTAAAACCGGTCCCTAGCAGCCTGCATATGAATCCTGAATTTTATTTGCAAGTGTACACAGATGATTTCTGTGAGCTATGCCGTATCCTGTTCGCAGTTCCAGTGAGCTCTTAGCTGTAAGCTGCGAACATACAGCAGCCGCGAGCGCATAACCAACTTCCTCGCGGAGAGCAGGAGCCCCGATAATAAACATAGGCTACAATAAGAATAAACATAGGCTATAATAAGCCCCTCGCATCGGGAAGGCACCTCCTTCGGTGCCTCTACCACTCGAATGTAGTAAATCAATTATTTCATGGAATAATAATAGTAATATACAAAAGCATATATGGATAGAGAAAGCACAGCTTAATAATAGAAGATACGTATATAATAAGAAAACCATAGGGCGCATAGGGTGTCACTACTAATAAATGAATTTAGTAGTGACTTTTAATTATTTAGGAGAAATAAACGCGTTGGAATTTTTATTTAATGGGGGGGGCCGCCGGCCGTGGGCGTGAATCCACGAGCCGGCCGTATCGGCTGGCGGAGAAGCCATTTCAGGTCCATTACAAAGGACCTTTCTTTCGGGGAACCAAAGAAGTATCCTTTGGGCCCTTCCGATGAAACAAAAAATTCTTTTTTTCCCATCATATATTTTAACTCTTTCTTTCGTCATAACGCATTATTCCACCACCCATCTCGGATCGTCAGGATGATAATTCATCTGGTTTTCGACCACAACATTTGGCCTCACCTCAGTTACCCTCCCCCCCCGCCCCCCCCAGGATTCTATGAGCTGTACAAGTCTACGATAGGAGCCGACGAGGGCCCCGGGAGGGGGACTATCATCAGGGGGGGGGCAGGAGAAAAAGGAAACTGACAGGACGAAATTGCAACAAAAATATTCATTTTTCGTTTTTCTTAATCAAGCAAGAAGGTCTAGATCTATTTTATAAGGAAATCGTATTTGTTGAGGTTCGTATAATACCACAGCTTTTAGTGTTTTATAATTAACTTCTAAATGATTAGGTTTCATTCTCCCTATTCGGTTAGTTTGTAAATTTCGTCTTATGTTCGATTCGAAAAAAGCTAAAGAATTTTCCTGAATAGATATAAGATCACCGTTGGATACTTGAAACCCAGGAATATTTACCTTTTTATGATTGACACAAATATTTTGATGATTTATTAGTTGCCTCGCTTGAAACATAGTTGAACAAAAATTAAGACGAACCAGAATAACGTCCAATCTTTTTTCTATATCGAATAGCAAACTGTTTTTCTTATCCATATAAGTGCGTGTTTTAGCCCTTTGCAGCTTTCTCATTGGTAAATTTCCATAAAAAAGGGACAACTTTTTCATAGTTCGCAATTGTACGGAAAAGTCAGATTGTTTTTTATTTCTCTTGTTCCTCCTAAGCTCCGAAATAAGTAATTTTTGTTTCAGAGTAAGTTTTTTGGTCTGCCAAACATTTTCCAAAATTTGGCGACAAACTTTAAATCTTGATGCAAACATATGAAGTTTAATTCGTTTTTTTTTAGCCATTGCGGATAACGGGAATCGAACCCATATCCTCTGCTTGGGAGGCAGATAATTTACCTTTAATCTATATCCGCATTGATAAAAAAGATAGAATTTTACCATCCATCATTATCGCCGATGATTCATGATCAACACTTGTTTGATTCGCGAAATGAGGGTATTTGGGGGTATCGCGAAGCTCGTTGAACACAGTGACTAGAGACTGGGAGCTGGCTAAACGAGTAGCATATCTGTATGGGCGAAAAAGATATTTTTATTTCCTGCGGCATGCTTCTATGGCCTGTAGGGGGGAAGCTTGAATGAAAAGAAGCGGGCCCGCGGAGTAAGCGAGGCACGGAGCATAAAGCTGTTATGCGAGAGGGAGGCTTAGGGACAGATCTAGCTACTGGGAGAAAGTGGAGCTATTCTCACTGACTAGCTTGTTCTCGCTCTTCGATCGGCTACACCCCCCATGCTAATGGAGCCAATAAAGCTCTGGGCTGCTGACGCGTCTACGTTGTTCATTCTTTGGTAGAGGGCACACAAAATCTATAGATTTTATCCTCCTCCTTCTCCGACAGCAGCTCTTGCAGATTTCGAACGGTCATGTTTAGTGAATGACTTACGCGAAGCCCCGTGGAATACGGAATAGCCCGCCGGGCTACTCCGACTCCGGCTCGAACGTTTTCGCCAAGACCTATCCTTCTGGTGCTCGTGCGCGGAAATCGTCAAGCCATTTCTAGCCCTCGGGCCTTCCCACTCGGGTCGCGTACTCCGTGCTTTGGGCCCTTCGAGTTCGGGTCGAGCCCTACGAGTCTAGCCAAACGAAACAAAAATTTTCGTGTATTCTCTGAACTTTAATTCACATAGTAATTGAATATTAGGTTTCTTATTGTTCGCTTCAAGCTCAAGAGCTTATTACGAAAGGGATGGATGTCTGAGCGGTTGAAAGAGTCGGTCTTGAAAACCGAAGTATCGAGAATACCGGGGGTTCGAATCCCTCTCCATCCGTGGGTATGTCAACGAATCAATCAACTGCATTCTCTTCAATGCGTTTCCCCGGAACCTATGGCCCCCTTCCTTGAGCACTCGACCTATAAGGAGAGGGTCGAGGAGCCACCTCTCCCTCTGGTGTTCGTGGGCGGAAATCGTCAAGCCATTTCTCCCCGCCTCCGGCCCCTCGGTGGGCCCAAAGGAAGGGTCCAAAGGAGACCGCTTTACGAAAGAAAAAAAGGCGCAAAAACTTCAAAGTATCTGCCCGCAGGCACGCGATGCGGAAACAAACGAAAGGTATGGGACTTGGACTCTTTTGTCTGACCGCCCCCCCCTCCGGACTTTGTCTCGTCGGACACCACGGAACCGAAATACTGTCTGACAAGGAAGGGCCCGCGACTGTCTGACAGTTTCCCCAGGGGGCCTGTCGGGCAAAAAAACTGATTTACCCAAACAAAATATTTTATTTTGCCGCGGTACAAAAATCGATTGAACCAATTTCAATTCGTACGGATAGAGGGACTCGAACCCCCACGAACATTGTGGTCACCAGAACCTAAACCTGGCATGTCTACCAATTCCATCATATCCGCCAACCCCCTGAAGTTATGCAATCAATCACTAGGCCTCGGATGAAAAGAAAATATAGAAGATAAAAGCGTGGTTAAAAGAAACTGTTTTAGCCACCTCGACCGGGAGAGGGGTAGAAAAATCTAGATTTTTTCTGCTACGCGCATTCTTTCTCAGCCACTTATAGAAGCATCGCACCTATGGGTGGAAAATGTCAAACGAATAAATATTTCGTAGAGTATCCGGACCTGAAACTTTACAGTATCTGCCCGCAGGGACGAGAACCCTTTTTTTGTCTCACAAACCCGCGGCCAGAGCCTATAATGATTCTTTTCAGCGCCGTAGTAGGGGTGCCCGACCCCAGCAGCCATCCACGAAGGTTTAGCTGCGCCCTAACGTTCAGCTAATGCAAGTTGAGTAACGAAGTTACGATCGTAGAAAAATTTTTATAATGCCATTACAAAGTGCGTGCTTCGCTTAACTCAGTTATGCTCGCATGGTTGAACAGGGATGAAGAGAAGAGAATAATACATTTTTCCTTCTCTGAGCCGGGAAACACGCAAGCTTGGTCCACAAATTTTTCCATTTTTTATATATATATCGAATTTTCGCCTGTTAGGCTTAGCGCAATGGCTCGTAATGATCCCTCCGCTAAGTGATCTTTGGACGCGTATACGAACTGCCGGACTGGATCCGAAGTTTGGGTATAGCAGGACTCGAACCTGCGACCTTTAAGTTAAAAGCCTATTGCTCTACCAACTGAGCTATACACCCGTAGATTCTTGATTATGATAATTTCAATTCCTTAATTGGACAACAGATTCGTGAAAAACAATTCTGACCCAAAATGCGAGCCATGAACAGAGCGTATAGCGATTCATCCACCGCGTAGCGATAGATAAAACAATAGATATATTTTTTTATTTTCACATTTTGGAACTGGGAAACAGAAAAACTAGGATGAGCGAGAGAACGAAGTGGAGAGAGCCACCATCAGATATTTGGTCACAGCTATCTATTGACCGCTTTACCAATCAAAGTGGTCAAGAGATAGCTTAGAACTGGGTCCGAACGAGGAGCCGAGGACCTGAAATGGCTTGTAGATCTCCGCGCACTTCGCCGGCCGGCTGAGAGGGTTCTTTCTTCGTAATGCAGTTCTTCCTCAGCTATTTCGGCTAGTGTCCCGTCAGTTTCTTTATTTTCTTATCAGTTCTTCCTTTTTGTCGGTTTTTCTACTTCGTTACGGTTGGCAGGCGGGGCCCCCCCCTTTTTCGGTTCCTAGGAGAATGAAAAAAAGAGATATATATTTTTTTTTAGTGCTGTGTGGACAATTACTATACGACGCAGGCCTCCAGCCTCTCGTCGCAGCGCTATGCGCTTTTCTCGCCCCCCCCCTCCCCCCTACGGCCTTCATTCGCTTCTCCCAAAAACAATATTATAGCAAAGTTCGGAATCAACTTCAACACATCACCCAGCTGCCAAGCCGCCGCGGGTGGATGGATCTACTATTACATAAATCTAGCGCGAAATGTAATATGCATCCTTGTACCGTCTTTCGGCTCAACGGTCATTACTTTGGTCTTATGGAATATGGGCTTAGTAGGACTCGAACCTACAATATCACCGTTATGAGCGGTGCGTTTGAACCAATTAAACTATAAGCCCTGGATTCGCTATGCCCACTAACATAGCAAATTAAGCCGCCCACTCGCGGGCGGCGCTATGTGGAGTAGAGAACCAAACGAAAAAGAGGCGCCCCGCTCCCCCAATCGTCTGGTCGAGTGCTATGCACCTATCCTTCAGGTTTTCGCACTACGTGCCTCCTTTCGTCGAGGCAAAGGAGTCCGAAGAATCTACAAGCCATTTCCGGACGAGGGCCGGAAATGGCTTGTAGATTTCCTTGGCTTTACGAAAGAAAGAAGGGGTTCGACAAGCCAAATTGAATCCCCTTTGGACCCTGTAAAAGTGAGCAGAAAAAGATATGGAAAAAAGATTTATTTCCTTTTACGTTTCTTGCTCCCTGACCTATCCCGGGGTGGTGAGTCAAAGCCTTCTAGGTGCCGCGAGCTGAAGCCCGGGGGCTCTACTGTCTAAGCGGATGCGGAGGTCAAATAAATACCCCTTGTTTCTTTTTCCTTAGCTCTTTCACGCGCGCGCGGCGAGGGAAGGGCTCGAACGTACGAAACGTTCGAGCCCTGAGGTGCTCGTTTTAGGGAATCAGAAAGAAAAGAAGAATAAATATTTGCAGCACATTAAAAGACGAATGATATTAAAAATGCCATCATTGAGGCAAACGAAGCAATAGCTTCAGTTGGAGCAAAACCCGAAATAGCGTAACCAAATAATTGCTTAGCCAATGATGGATTTCGCGCAACAGAATGAATCAAAGAATACCGATAGGGTTCCTACCCCCCCGGTCAGAACCACACGTGCGAGTTTCCCCGCATGTGGCTCGTCCATGGCAATTTCTACAGCTTTTGTAGCTTGGCCGTATAAGCGCTACCGGCCCTCCCTAGACGGGGGGGGGGGGGGGGCGCCGCCCGCGACTACCCCCCTGCACCTCCTCCTAACTAAGTCATTGTAGGCATAGCGTGATCCGCTTCCTCAATTCGGCTACGGTTGCCCTAGCGGGAGCGCCGAGACCGGGATATTTCGAAAGAGTCCCAAGTGATACAGTTAAAGCTGCGAAAAAAAAGTTTAACTAGCCTAAGCCTAAATGGCTGATAAGAAAGGCTCCGCAGACTGGAAATGGCTCGTAGATTTCCATGCACGAGTGCTAGAGGAACAAGAGGGGGAGAGGCGCGAAGACCAGAGAGAGAGGGTCGACCAGAGCGAGACACTCGACCAGCGGGCGGGGGACCTAAACAGATTTTTTATTGACGGAGGAGGCGCTGGATAGATAGAAGAGCCTATCGTTGTGAGTGAGTAGGTGCCCGCTCCATCCACGCCACTCCATCACGGGGTTTCTCGAATATAGTAGTCACCTGACTCCATAATATGCTTCCTCGAGTATAGTAACCTGACTGAACCTAGTAGCATGGAATTTTCCTGTAGTTTTTAGAGAGGTGGGGTAGTATAGTGACGCAACCTCCTTGCCTCTTTCTGTGATCCGCAGGTTCGGACCAGATTTGGGTAAAGCAGCCTTGGCTGACCGTAAGCCGTGTTTCCTGGCCAGGGTTAGCGCGCAGGACTTTTTATAAATGGACACAACTTTCCACAGGGAAGAGCGCTTGTTCACGAATGAATAGTAGTTAACAATGCCGCGTATCACCGATGAGAAGTGGGTAACAATGTGTTTGTCCTCCGAGGAAGCCAATCGTGGATTGGAGGTTGCCCGAGCCAAGCCCTTGGCGTTTTTTTTCGCATATCCAGGTTCCAAGGCTCTAGTTATTAAGTCCGTTATGGGAGCAATTAGTTGTGGACGAGATCGGAGTCTTACTTGGTTGACACCGGATATCTTGCCAGTGCTTGAGATTTCCACACTTCGGGTGCCGTAATATATTACTAATGCGCCCAAGTATTTGGCCATCCCGGACTCTGCGTGTAAGATTTTATGTTCGTTTATGTCCAACTTCAGTTCTTCCTGCGGGAAGTTTTGCACGGCTTTTATAATATCCAGGGCATCTCGTTTGGTGCCTATAACACCTAAAATTATGTTATCCGCGTACCGTAGGTACTTAAGTCTTTCTAATCCTTCTTTCTCAGCCATTTCTGGAAGCGTCTCTCGGCCCAAGGGGCACAAAACTTTAGGGTTTCGAAAAAAGAATAAATTTACAAAAAAATCTTTTTTTTTTACGAAAATATATTTTTTTTGTTGCTCGCGGTTCATCCATTCTAGGTGTTTGATGTTTTTGATGGCCTGCCCCAATTCTGTATAGTACTTGAAGAAGGCTTTGTATTTTGAATGCATATCAACCCTTTTCCTACTATATTCTCCCGACGCGAGGCGCATATTCGCTACATTGTATTTGGGTATGAGTATGTCTTCGACGTAGCAATCCAACTTATGTAGGAAGATATTGGTACAAAGCGGGGATATTATAGAGCCCTGCGGAACGCCCTCTGTGTTGTATCCCGTTCGATCCGTAAGGTTATATACATCTATGTATCCTGCGTTAAGTAGCTTCCGCATAAGATCCTGCAGTGCTTTAGATCGCAGTACTGGTCCCATCTCCTTAATAAGCAGGTCGTGATGAATCTTGTCAAAGTCTTTCTTAATATCAATTTGTACAAGCCAAGTCGGTGCCGTCCACGAGTAACGTGGGTCTCGCAGGGCTTCATGACAGCTTCTCCCGGGGCGGAACCCGTGGCTTGAGTCTCTGAAAAGCAACTCAAAGTGCGGTTCCATGAGTCCTTTTGAAGTGGATTGCACAACTTTGTCAACCGTCGGAGCAATAGAAAGGGGCCTACTGCCGCCATCTGGTTTAGGAATCATTATCCGTTTGGCGGGTTTCGGGGCATATGCCTGCCTTCTCAACTTTCTGGATAGTTTTTCAAGGCCCTTGTCGGTCATGTCCGCTTTAGTTTTACTGTCGATTCCCGGGGCTACATTTCCTTTTGGCCCTTCATAGCCAGCCCTGAGGTTGTCTATATTGCAAATGTCTTCATAGAAGACGCGACCGAGCGCGGGAGGCGTCACTGGTCCAAACTCACTTCTATTGGCCTTAGTTCTAGTAGTTGCTTCCGCCGGTTTCACTACGCTCCCAAAGAAAAATATTTCAGCTTTTCTCAGTCCTCGATTTCCCGTCCTCTCCTGTTGGTCGACCCTCTCCTTTTGTCTTCGCACTACGTGCCTGCGGGATGCTTGACATAAAAAAGTTTTTTCCGCGCCTTTCTGTGGTGGCACATTACCATCTACAGTCCTTCCCTCAGAGTCTTTCACATTACGGGCATCGTCGTATACGCAACTTGGTTTGCCCAGTGTATCCCTCGGAGTACTTATGACTGATCTGTCACCCATTACATTTTTGGATATACCTTGGTCCTCCGGGGTTTGGCACCTAGGTGCTAACCCCTTCGGGGTCCATTGGGGTGATCCCTTGCTTTCACGTTTGGTTGTTTGCTCGTCGTTTAGGCTAGTGAGCGACTTTTCCTGCTTCCTGCAGTTTCCCCCATGGGGTTGTTTGCACAAAGGGTTTAGTTGGCCCTTAGTGCCTTCCTCTGGGCCTCCTTCGCTGGAGGGAGTAACGCTTGACTCTGAAGCACTCGCGAACACCGTGCGACGAGATTCGACTGAAACCCATGCTATGGTTCCCTGCGGTCTGTTCCCGCTACAGGTTAGGGCTAAGGCCGTGCGATAATCTGTTAACCTTCGCTGATCCAAACGCGCTCTGGCGAGGCGCACACTAAAAACGTTTCCAATACCTACAGCAGCTCCCGCTAAAGCAATGGTCGCTGCTCCTGCTCCAATTAATTTTGCACCTTCTAGCATAACCGTTTACTTTTGTTTTTGTCAAAACAATGACCATTCATGGCTGATCAATCAAAATGCAGCCAAACTAAGAACAACCCGATATACTAAAATCGACCCTAACCCTTGTGGCCCGAAAAAGGGGGGGAGAGGGGACGGCGTCGGGTTAACAGAAGAGACATAATATGTATAATACCATATATAAGCGATAACCTTTGTCCCCGCCGGACCATGCCTGAGGCACGAAATACTCAAGATTTATGTAGATTAGGAAGAGCCTGGGTGGAGATAATGAATTCTTTCCTACCAGATAGTAGTATTTGGTAGGCTCTATGCGCTTCATTCTCGGCTTAGCACCAAGTGAGGCTCGTCGCAATAAACGGAGGACCCACCTTACTGGCTAGCATATCCTTGAATTCGTAAATATAAACAGAAATATAAGGGCTGAATAGAAAAGTCGCTACCGAAGCAAAGTGAATTTGAACCTTTTATCTAGACCTAAACGCCGCCGCTCAGAGTGCCCGCATGCTTTTCGAATTTGAAAAGAATGCCGTGACTGGAGACAGAATCGATTCAAGAGCTAGAGATCCGACCTCGCCGTCGGTCAACTCTTCCAAATCACGGGAATAAATCGTGACGGGAACGATAACCAAGTAAGCCCGAGAGAACTATCGGTCTTGCTATACTTATCTGTAACCATAAAGGAAGTTATACTACGTAGCATGAGTCGGGCTATTTGACCGGATACACCTTGTTATAAATTCTTAGTATTCGCAATGGAAGACCAAAGGGCGTACTTGTTCCGTGATGTTGCGAAAATACATGTTTCCGGGTGGAATAAGGTGGAGCGAAGTGGAATAAGGTGGAGCGAAGATTACGTAAAGCGTTCGGGTCGAGCACTACATGCCTTCACTTAATCTACACGCCCTCTCCCTAAGGTCTACGGGCCCCCCCCTCGGGGCCTTATACTGCTCCCCGACTACGTGCCCATCGGTCCGAAGGAGACTTCTTTGGCTGGGAGAGGGACCTGAATGAATGGCACGCACGGGACTATAGGTGGCAGAGATGCTACGCAGTTTCCTTTTATTTTTCACGTAATATGAAAATAATTTTATTGAACATATATTGCATTTGATAATGTTCGATACAATAAAAACTATGGAATCCCCGGCCGGGATTCCGAATCGACAACGGCTCCAATGAAACAAAGTAGGTAGCAACGGCCATCACATATGCCAAAATTAAGCTCCTTTCATAAGGTTGAACTAAGTGAAGGGAAAGAGATGGTTATCAAATACCAATCGATAGTTGAATACGTTGCTGTATCCTTTTCGAGGTGGTATTAAAAAATGATGTTATAAAAAAAGTCCGTTGGTACGCTTGAGTCATATTAATGGTTGTGACAAAGCGTTTTTGGCCGACGCCAATCCTGTTGTTTTTCATATTCCTTTTTATTCCGGTCCGAAAGGTCTAAGAAATGGCTAAGTAACATAAAGGTAATGTATTGGATTGCAAATCCTATAAAGATGGTTCGAATCCGTCCTTAGCCTACTTTACGATTCTATTGTTCCTGTAACTAACCTATTACCTACTAAGTACAAAAATCTCGACTAACCTTTAAGCTTACCCACCCCACCGTATGCAACGTAGACGGTGAGAACGACAAGTGGCCAGCGGCAAAAAAATAGATTTTTTTAGTGAGAAATAGAAAATATGGGTAATGAAGTATATGACGGAATAAGCCCGGCCGTGATGGTTTAAACGGGAATAGGGGGGGGGACTGAGAAAACAATGAGATACAAGCCTCTCTTTATGAATCTTTCATCTCAATCCGGTGATCTGGATAGAAACGAGGAGTTACAACAGAAAATATGTATATGATTCGATCATATACATATATGAATGATCCGAATGAAGTGAGAATCGAGTCGATGGATAGACATCAACATTATTATTATTACTATCCAGTAGGATCAGTAATCCAACAAATAGGGTCATTATCTGAATGGTGGGGAAATCAACACGAGGACGGGGTTAATTATGATGATCTCTCCCATCGTCATAATGATGATCAAGGATATTGAAAGGATATATCTGCTGTATATATATATATATGAATCTTAATCCTCGTGTTGATAATCATAATCACGATGATTGTAATTCAATTATGATCATCGTGATCATTCTTCTACAATTTCTATGATCATTACTATTTCCAATGATAAATACATCATTGGGAATAATCATGATATGGGCATTATTATCCTTTTCTTTATCATTCTGATGCCCATTACTAAACCCAATTGTAGATGCATAATTTCCAGCAATTGTGCTAAGAACCTCACCCTTTTTCTTTTTTTCCCTCATGATTTTTGTGATGAGAAAAGGTTCAAAAATTATGTGAGTTTCTGCTGGTACATTCGGTTACCAGAGATGGCGGCGAAGAAGGATAAGGGAAATGGGTTCACCTCTCGCGACACTCACTAAGGTACACGAGAAATGGTACATTTCTGCGATAAATCGTTCACCCGTCGTTGCCTTCTTCCTTTGCCATTTATTATTGCAAAAATGTATCATTTGATTGCTAAAATGTACGATTGAGCTAAACGTGATCGTTCGAATTTGTCACTTTTTCCCGAAAAGCAAACACAAAGTACCAAGCGCCTCATCCTTTATTAGTTATGCTCCAGGCCGCCGCCGATCTTGGGGCCAATACAATAAGCCGCCGCCCCAGCAGACGCCTCCGTACCCAGCATATGAGCGTTAATGTCCGAGGACTGGCTCATTAAAGCCTATTTCTGGGAAGCGTTTCTTTCGTAAACAACTTCATATACCGGGAGCGAGGTAATAAAGTATCCGAGGTTCGACGAACGTTCATTCCGGGGGTAGGGGTGAACGGCGTTCGAGATTTATTATTTATACGGGGCTACGATGGTGCGTGGAGCCCCGCCGCCGCGATCCCTAGTGCCATTCGCCCGAGCGGGCGGTGGCCCCCCCCCGGCCCCACATCCGATAACGGGGGGGCCGCCGTCCCACCCGACCCTTATTGTGTTTAGAAGTGGATTCGAACCACTGACACAAGGATTTTCAGTCCTTTGCTCTAACCACCTGAGCTATCTAAACGAAAAGAAAAAAGGAACTATGTGCAATTCTAATTTGTTGGTCATTCAAAAATTACTGAGTACAAACGCATATCTGGGCCATCGGATACCAACTCCTGATTTTCAGGGATATTTGTACGGATTTAGAAATGAAATGGCTATTATTGATTTAGAAAAAACACTTATTTGTTTACGAAGGGCCTGTAATTTGATTGGATCTATCATTGGTGCAAAAGGCCATTTATTATTGGTAAATACCAATCCGGAATATAATAGAATAATTCAACGAATGGCAAAAAAAACCAATCAGAGCTATATCAATCACAAATGGATTGGGGGTTTTTTGACCAATTGGAAACATATGAGAAGAGTACAAAAACACTTTCAAGATTTCTCTGCACATCCCAATTTGAAAGACGCTTTTACATCTTCGCCTTTCGATTATTTCCCACGTTTTAGAAAGATGCAAAAATGTTTTGAAGGAATCGTGACACACAATATTCCGGATTGTTTAATAATAATAAATGCAAATCAAAATTCCATGGCTATACTTGAAGCTAATCAATTACAAATACCTATTGTAGCTTTGGTGGATTCTAATATTCCAAACAGATTACATAAATTAATAACTTATCCCGTTCCAGTGAATGATGATTCTATAAAGTTTGTATACTTATTCTGTAATTTGATTGCGAAAACAGTCCTTCTTGCGAAGAGATCGCAGAGGCCAAAGGTTAAAGTAAAAAGGCTTTGAAAGAATCAAACGCTGTTACTTTGTCCTGCTCGATTAGCGAACCGATAAAAACTTGTCTCTGCTGTGCCCCGGCCAGCGTCGTCGTCAGCCACGGGTAAGCCCGGCCAATCCCGTAGATTGGCAGAGACTCCGCCGGGGGTGTTGCAGCCCTCCCTACGGGCCGAAGGTTCGGGTCGAGCACTACGTGCCTCTCGCTTCGATCGAGAGCTGAAGCCCAAAATATTACAATGTAAAAAAAATATATATATTTGGGTCTGAGAACTAAAAAAAAAGAACTTCTCTCGATGGCGCTACGTGCCTTGAAAATTTTTATGAAACTGTTTTATCAACATATTTCACTCAATTTATCTATACTAATAACTACTTTTTCTCTATTTCTGTTGTATATCGTAGTCATGCCTTCAATGATAGGCTTTTCCAAAGATTTCTCATGTCATTTTCATTTGGGTCCAATTTGGATTTGTTTGTTGTTTGCCCCTCTCCCTGAACGTTTTTTTCAAAATGATTTTGAAGACGGTACACTCGAATTGTATTATTTAAGCGGTTATTGTTCGCAAAAAATCCTACTTTCTAAATCGTATGGTCACTGGGTTCTTCAAATAAGTGGTGTTTTCTGTAGTTTTCCCGTGTTACAACTTCTGTACCAATTTGATCAATCCAAAATGAATTGGTTCACTATTATTATAGGAAGCCAGATATTTACTCTTATGTGTGGTATTCATTCTCGTTCGGCTCCTGGAATCACATCCAATGGTTGGAACAGCTTGCAAAATCTAACAACCTTACCCACTTTATTGCCGTTAATCGTTTTTTGTACCTCCATCGAAACAGAATGGTTCCATGTTATTTCATTAATAGGATATTTACTTTTGTTCCTATTTCTTTTTCCCATTCTAGTCTCAATCACTTTTCAAACCGTACTAGCAAAATGATTTCAAATTCTTTTCACCAATTTTTCCTCCGGTCAAGTGTCTCGATTTGATCGACCCTGAACATAAAAAGTGGAAGTGTGCACGCTGCCGTGAAAGAGACCTCGGCATATATGCCGCCCCTAACCCTTTGATTAACCGCCGGGAGGCCGTTACGAAAGGCTAAAAGGGGCAGGGGGATGAACGATAGCCGCCTTGAAATTTGAAGGTGTTGTGCCGCTCAAGGGTGGTGAAAAAATTCGAGAAAAGAAGCTATCAAATCTTACGTACCCCACGGTCAAATTGTTACAACAGTGTACCGAAGTACTTGACGGTCTGTGAGACGATAAAATCCGCTTCGTCTGTATTTCCGCCCCGCGGCAATGGAGGACTTGGTGGATTTGTCCGATAGTCGAGTAATCGTGTTTAGTATTCGCAACTATCTCCTTTGGCATGGTCATGCACCTAAGCTAATTCGCCGCGGTGTTGATGAAGCTCACCGTAATTCCAGTCTCTGTACCATAGCTCGAGAGCGACTTCTTCTTTCTTCCCAAAGGCCCAGTCGACTCCGGCGGCTCGTTCACTGGCGGAAATTGTTTCCCTTATGGCGGATAGGTTTATGGTGACAACGTAAAAAGGTTGTGTTTCCGAAAAGCCTGTGAATAAATATGTGGGTCACCACGTCGGGTTATAATACTACGTTCGAGTACGAACCGTCTTTCGAAAGGTCTAAATCAACACCACCTTTTATGTCAGACGTGTGAATATTAGAAAAGAAATCCTTGTATAGTGTATGCAAGTACGGGGACGTAAAAGTAATTGTATTTTACGTTCTATGAACGTGTTTCGGCGAATTAATTAAAATGCGCCAGAGGTACCTTTACAATCATATTGCTTGAAACCATTGATTTCATTCAATAATCATATAATAAAATCTCAAAGGTATTGCAAAAACCGATGTCCGTCGACGCGGGCGACCTAGGAAGTAGATAAATTCCTTTGGTCGAGTGTCTCACTTTGGTCGACCCTTGAATAAAGTGGGAAAAAAACAGCATTTTCTATTCCATGAAAAAATCATCTTTTTTGAATCGAAAAAGCGGTCCGCGTAAGTTCCACTTTATGAAAAGTAAAATCCTTATCTTTTTTTTTATTTCCGTGAAATAAGCGTTTCAGTAAAAGCGCAAAGGGCTTTACGAACGAACTTTGGCTTATAGAACCGAGGTCCCGGGGCTTAAACGGCTGGAACGGCGCGCAGCGCAGGTTTGCTTTAGCTTTCCCGCTTCGCGTTTTTGTTTGACAAAAGCTAGAAAATTACTATGTATGTCCCGTTATTACGTCCCTTTCTCTTTATGTGCTGCTCTTTCCGCTACGCGCAAATTCTCATTGGATTTTGCTGGTTCCCAACAGCGATAGCTATTTATTTAAGTATTTGGGTAGCACCATCCGATTTTCAACAGGGTGAAAATTATCGCATTATTTATGTGCATGTTCCCGCAGCTTGGATGAGTTTACTTATTTATATCGCAATGGCTATTAGCAGTGTGTCATTCTTATTAACAAAACATCCCCTTTTTCAGTTATTTTCCAAAACCGGTGCCAAAATAGGTGCTTCGTTTACATGGTTTACCCTAGTCACCGGGGGGTTTTGGGGAAAACCTATGTGGGGGACCTTTTGGGTATGGGATGCTCGTTTAACCTCTGTATTAATCTTGTTTTTCATTTACCTGGGTGCACTGCGTTTTCAAGAGTTTTCTGCGGATGTTGCTTCTATTTCCATATGTATAGGGCCAATCAATATACCAATAATTAAGTTTCCTGTCAACTGGTGGAATACATTGCATCAACCTTCGAGCATTAGCCAATTTGGTACTTCAATACATATTTCTATGCCCATTCCAATCTTTTTAATCTTTGCTAGCTCTTTCTTTCTAACTGGGATTTTGTTCATTTTGGAGACACGTCAAATAATTATATCTTTTTATTTACAGCGAAAAAGCCAATGACTTTCCTGGAGCCTCGTCAATAATTTTTATTTCGTCAGTTTCTTCTTCTCTCTCTACGTGGGACAGTACCTGGTCTCGTCTGACAGCGCCCCGCCCTGCGGCGGGCCTTTTGTCATCAGGAGCCAAAAGCCTATGGGAAAGAAAACGCGCGCAAGGCACGTAGTGCGGCGGGCCTTGTTGGTTGAAACATTTAAAGGGGCTATCCCCTATTGGTTCGAGGGTTAAGAACCAGCAGGCCGTAGCAGCTCCAGGGTAAGTTTCTTTCATTGAAAAACCTCGTCAAAGAATTCTTTTTATTCGTTATATGGACCCCGTCAATCCTGGCTAAAGTAGGCGGCCTTAGGTACAAAAAAAATATATATATTTTTTTTATACCTAAGATCTCGTATTGATGGGTAAATACTGCCCATGATGTATGACGTCAATCATGAAGAACACAAAGTTTCCATGATCCGTGAAGAAGCAACTGATAGAGCTGTTCGCCAATTCTGCTTGCTGATTCGTAGAAAAGGCAAGGCGGCGCGTATGGCTCTATGCTGGGCCCCCCCCTATAGGGTTCATAGAAGCTATTCTGTGAGAGTTTTTCAAGAGGCTAGCTTGCGACGTGTGTAATCTTCCGTTATTGAGGTTGGTAGGACTCATAATCGGCATGCCAAATGCCGTAACGAACCCAGCAGTTGTACGGCAAAAAAATCTTTTTTTGTTGCCAATTATAAGCAAAGTTTATAATGTTACGTCACCGGAATTGGGCCATTATTTTTTAGTACTGAGTATTTCCGTTGCGTTGACTAACAAGCTGCGTCCCGTGGCTGTTTCACCCTATTTTTTTTTGTTCACTATGTCTCTCTTTGGTATCTTGTTCTGTTATATTCCTTCCGACTTTTCCAATTACAACGTATCCACCAACTCAAATGCTAATGCGCCTTTGTTTTATAAAATATCAGGAAGCTGGTCTAATCATGAGGGTAGTCTGTTATTATGGTGTTGGATCCCAAGTTTTTACGGATTCCTTTTTTGTTACCCGGCCCGACCCAGCAATGTATCGGAACAAGCAAAGGGCGGAGAGAACAAAAATATTGATTTTTCGCCCGAAGGTCTCGACCAGCGGGCAATTTCGCTCATGGATGAACAGCAAATTTATAAAGGCATTGCTTTATTTTTTCCCATTTTTTTATTAGCAAGTTCCAATCCTTTCGTTCGAATTTCATTTGTTTGTACTAAATCACTTGCGGAACTAAATCCTGTTTTACAAGATCCCATATTAGCTATACATCCTCCTTGCATTTATGCGGGATACGTCGCAAGTGCTATTGGCTTCTGCTTATGTTTATCTGGAATAATAAACGGGCCGCGTTTGAATAATATATTTTGCTTTTTTGGTCCTTTTCCGGTGAAGCCAAGTAAGGTCCGAAGGCCGGAAATGGGTCGTAGATTTCCACACACGAGAACCGCTCTATGTGTGCCCTTTGGGTCATTGGCCCATGGAGAGCGGGCTAAAAGTGTTGTTCGTGAAACAAATACTATGTATCTTCATTTTGGTGGGACCCGTGGCGCGAATACGGTAGTGTGGAAACAAATTCAAATTTGGATCTTGACATGTTGGTGCTTTTTAACGGTAGGCATATTGCTAGGAAGTTGGTGGGCTTATCATGAATTAGGCTGGGGCGGCTGGTGGTTCTGGGATCCCGTAGAAAATGCTTCTTTCATGCCTTGGGTATTAGCTACGGCTTGTATTCATTCAGTCACTTTACCTAAATTGAATGATTGGACCTTGTTTCTCAATACGGTTACTTTTCTATGTCGTATTTCAGGAACTTTTTTTGTGCGTTCCGGATTGCTAGCTTCCGTTCATAGTTTTGCTACAGATTCGACACGAGGAATCTTTTTATGGTGTTTTTTCTCCATAATTACCAGCATATCTTTTATTTCTCTCTTCAGAATGAAGCAGCAATCAGGTACCCAGCTAGTTGGGGCATTATCTGTTCCATCATCAAACCGAAATCCTACGGTCTCAAAACCTGTGAACCAGATCCTGTGGCATTCACGAAGCACTCTAGTTGCGCACTCGTATCGATCCGATCGTTTAGCAAAGCTCATGGTGGAGGGCACAGAAGGTCGCGACGAAGTCATTGTATACGGAGCAAGTAGAAAGCCCAAATGAAAAAGCTACCTATTATAAGTGACTTTAGCCCGATACAGCGCAAAGTGCTGGATCGGGACAGAAGGAGGCTACTTCATTTCAATTAGATACACTCCTCTCTCGCTGGTCGAGACCTTCGGACCTAAAAAAGATTTTTTTCTGTACGCATTCTTCATGGGAGCGAACACGAGGGAATAGACCGTATTCTCTGATCCGAGGGAGCGAAATAATCAAAACGAATAGAGCAGATGGTCCAACTACAGAATTTGTTCTTTTTTTCTATTTTTCTGGTTGTGCTTTGTGGCACAGCAGCACCCATACTATTTCAATGGTTGGTAAGTAGAGATGTTTCCACAGGTGCTCCTTTTTCTAATGGTACTGTAATACCTATTTCTACATCTCTATTACTTGTTTTAGTTCTCATACATTCCAGGGGGTTCATGCGCTCTCTGGACGAAGCAAAAAGGATAGTTTCGATGAGAGCAAGACCCCTTCTGTTACCCAACATAATTGAGAGAAGCTCACCTGAAAAAATCCAATATATTTCCTCTTTTCTGGATGAAAAAGCCTTGTCAATTCCTTCCTTTTTTCGTCAATCTTTTCCTCCCCTTCTTGTCATACAGTCCCCGGCGGCCCTTGTCGGACAGTATTTTGGTTTTGTGGTGTCCGACAAAACAAAGTCCGGGAGCCTGGCTGACAGTGTACGGGCCCTGCGTCGGGCCTTGTTGTTGTTTTCTTATTTTACTATTATCAAATTCATGGGGGACTTTTCATATTTAGAATCTTTTTGCGGTGTGCTTTGTTTCTTCCTCTTCCGTACGTTCCTTTTATCGTCTCATCATAGGCGCGATAGGTTAGCGAGGCACAAATTTCCTTTCTTTGTTTTTCATAGGCAGAGAAGACGCAAGCTTATTATATCGTCACTGAGAAGAAATAACTTGAATTGGAGTAGATGTTTTCTTGTTCGCGCCCTACCGAGTAGACCGATGACTGTTGGTTATTACTTTCGAAAAGCTCCCGTTAATATGAAGCTTTCACATGGAGGAGTTTGCATCTTTATTATGGGTGTAATTCTGCCCAACGCAAAAAAGATACAATCTACGGGGAAAACACCTTTGGGTTCCGAACTACATATGGGAAAGGTTCGTAGCACTTTGCGAGGTATTGATCAATTACATGGGCCCACTTTTCACTCTATTTGTGGTAATTCAATCATTTATAAACCGTCCCTGACAAACCCATTAATGTTTGAGCATGACGAATCACGTCCTGCCCTGTTGCAATCCTGGCCTACCGAAGGTGCGAAGCTCTCGACCGACGGTAGAGGCTTTAGCTCTCCACCAACGGGAGGAGGAAACTTCTGTGGTTCGCCGAAGGGACGAGGGCCAGAAATGGCTGGTAGATTTACGCACACTTCTTTACGAAAGAAGGGCTTTACAGTTCTCGAACATAACAGTTTTTCACATTGGTTGACTATGTTCCCGGAAAAAAGATTCTATTTTTCGAATCAGGAAACGAGCACTACCAAAGTGGCTATACATACCAATCTCTTTACGGATCTATATGCTTTGATCGGAACCGGAAGTTTTGAAACAGGCGGCTGGTATACGACAGTAATTAAGCTCCCTTTTATTTTCCGTATTTGGATAGGTTTCGTTATGGCTTCGTTGGGAGGCTCGCTCAGTCTTTTCCGTAGGCTTACCTTTTACAGATTGGATTGGAATTAAAAATTTATTGTGGTTATTTTTGTTTCTTAATACTCTGGATCTAGCTATGTTGAGAGAACCAACCAAAAAAATGTATCTGAATAAAGGAATCTACGAATAACCTGGTATTGCGAGAATGATTTTATTATAGATTTCGTTTTACCTAAGACCCCGGTATATATATTTACCACATGCGTAGAAGGAGCCTGCTGCTCGGAATGAAATTATAGATACAGCGCATATTTCTATTTATGTGGGTCGCGCAAACAAAGATGCTGTATCGTATATTATATCTTTAGGACATAGGGACATAGGTCGCCGGTGCGGAATCATATCCGTTTTTCGAGAATTCTGTGCACTAAATTTCGCTATAGAATTTTGATATCGATGAGGTGTCCAATCTTATATAGAGAGAGCAGCATTACATAGATCTATTACTCCCCCGACCGACATAAACCAGATGGCCGCCGGTGGGTCCTACACTAGGTTATAAGCATTCCAGGGAGACCACCTCGTATGAGATGAGAGACGCTAAGAAAGGGCGCAAGCTCTTTTCTGAAGTGATAGCGGGAAGTCGAAATAAAACAAATTTTATTGGTACGAGCGCTAGCCTGGCCTTATGCCCCATGGGCCTTCAACCGAGCAAAAATCTTTCTTTCTGCTTTCGTCAAACAGGGGGGCGGCCTGGAGTAAAAGGATTCGAACCTTTGTTTCTCGGCATCAAAGGCCGATGCCTTACCACTTGGCTATACTCCAAAAAAAAGCCCATAAATCAACCTTACACAAGAATGAAATCACTCCACGTAGCGTCATTGGCACATTAGGAACGGTTGATCACTTCGCGCTCCGCATTTTCTTATTTTGGGGGAGGTCCAAACAAACATACCCTTTTTTTCGGACAAAAAAGTTGTTCCGGAACCTATCAAAAAAGGTTTTCAGTTACTAATTTATTTTATTGTATGGAAAATAACTATCATCTATAATCAATCATATGTATATACTAAAACCAGCTAATCGAAAAGCTACATCTTTCGTAGGCTTATGCTTTACCCGTCTCATGGTTCATTTTTTGTTTGAGGCCCCCCCCAGGTTGCTTACTACTTAGATGATTTTTCCCCTGGGATTTGTCCGCACTCCGTACTTCGGTCCAGAAAACAGGAAAAGTTAGTTTGCTTGAGAAGCTTTCTACGCAATTTCCTCTACAGTGGTGGGCTCGCGGCCTTATTAACCACAGATGCTGCGTATAATGTTGAGTTATAATTCTTCGGAGCTAACACTCGATGGTGCTTTACAAAATTTTTGGGAGGTAGAGAAATACGGGAAAAGACGCTCGCAGAAGTCCATCATGACTTCGATATCTGTTTCGATCGATATAAGAAATAAGCTGCACCCGGCGGGAAGTCTGGTTATCTCTTCCCACGCCGCTATTTCAAAACTGAATGATTCTATCGGAGATGAATGACCCGAGAGAGAGCCCCTGTACGGCCGTAGGTTTACCTCGCTCACCGATGAGCCGGGCTACTGCTCCACGAACCGTACGGGATAGTGGCCGCCCATCACACAGCTCCCTAACCTGCCTTTCTCCCTAGCTCCCTCGTCGAACCCGGAAAGGCACACCTTGGAAGATTGCCCGATGGACCGCGTCGCCAAAGTGAAACTTGCCAAACGGGGACCGATTAGTAGGTAGATAGGCTCCTTACCCACTTATCACGCGCCTTTCTATTGCTAGGTCCCCTTTTCAGTTAGGTGGAGTCCCCCGACGGTAAATGCATCCATAGGCACTACGTGTCCTTCTTTGGCTCCATTTATAGGGTCTTACCGTTCTTTCCCGTGCGGCTTGTCTGATCTAGTGGACGGACGCCCTGTAAAAAGAAGAAAGATGTCGTTCAGTCACCCCCCCTTTTTTCCTAGTGATATAATCCATTACATTAGGTCTATCTCTTCCATGATAAGGTTAGGGGGCCACCTCGTCGCGCATCATCCCCGAAAAGAAGTATAGTGAACAGCGTACGTTCGCGCGCGCGGCAAAACGGAGGACAACGGCCCAAGGTCAGCCATTCGGTGTAGTGCCGTAACTCCGATTCGCCGGTACAGATCCTCATCTTCAAACACAGGAGCCGGCTCGACTCCTGCTACTCGGTCATCCTTTTCGGGATGAGCGAAATCCCGGAGCTTTTTTCACATGCTAAGGTCTCGGTTGCCGAACCCGGATAAGTGAAATGCCTTGGTACATCGTGAACTTGTACTTTTAGCGCGCGGGCAGGACTGGTCGCCCCAGTCAGTGCTGAACCAGGAGGCTCGTACCCCCTTCGCGGACATAATAATCCCCGCAGCTTATAATATGATTTCTGAATCGAGCGCGCTTCGCGTTATGACTCCACGTAGATTATTTCTTCGCTAATCAAGCAGCCATGCTGCTTGATCGCTTTGCCCCTCTGTGCAGTTTCATTCCTTCGCAACTCAAGCACACGATATTCAAACAAATGTTTTTTCTCCTCCGTCGTCAACCATCGTAGATCGTTGATCAAATTGTTATCGGCTGTCGACACCCTATTTTCATATTTAGGCTATTGATTACGAATAAGGATGATTGGAACGTTTTTATCTTTGATAAAAAACTGACCTATACTTTTGATTCAGGCTCGTACCTCTGACCATCCAGTATCACATTCATAAGGTAACCACCTCCTGTCCACTTAGTTCATCAGTGACCCGAACAAAGGCCATACCTGTTGCGCGCGTCGTAATAGTCGTTTCGTAAAAAAAAAATTTAAATGGCCTTATGCAACGAAAATTTCTACGAAAAAAAGCCCTCTCCCTAAGGTCGAGTGCCCTTCGGCGGGCCGAAGATATCGAAAAACAATATCCATATATTCTTTTATTTCACTGTAGTGGCTTGACAAGCCGACAATGGCGACAAATCAAGAATATATTGTGTACCATTAAAGGTAAAACTTTATTTGAACCGAGGGAAAGGAAAAAAAATCAAAATAGTCTGCCAAACAATCGGGGCGGCGGCCATTGGATCGCACAGCTTGCTTCTAGCGCAGGTCCTACTTGTATCTTGTACTTGACTAAAAAAGCACCGAACAATACATGGTCACAATTGCTGCTACCTCTAGCCCCCTACAGCCAAAATTTAGTTTTATTATATGGACGAGACGTAGGAGCCACTGTTTTCAATCATATGGATATGGAAAAAGCGACTACTTTGGAAACAACATCGGTATTTCAACAACTTCTTGGTCTTATGTTTCTACCCGGCGCATGTTTTTTGTTTTTGGTTGAACAAGCCAACGGACAGAAGTTATCCATTAACAAACATGGTTGATGAGTTTTGAGCGCAACAATGTTTAACGTCACACCCATTTGACGCTCTATTCGTTACATGAAAGAAAGGTGAGGATCTAATAGGGGGGCTACTTGGTCCACGGGGAATAACCAAGTGACGGGGCCTCACTTTGACAATCGAGCCCGTAGGCTTGATTGGCGTAGTTCGGTGGCTTAGTTCATGACAAAAAGCTTTCTGGGTACATGAAACACCAGGTCCCGTAAAATCTATTCTTTCTCAGCAATTTCGGCGAAGTAAATCGTAGAGCCGGCCCGAAACCCAACAACCCCCGAAGCCAAAGAAGCACATAGTGCCTGTAGAGGCAAAGAAGTATCCTTTCCCGAATTAGCTGGTGAACGTGTAATGCGGGAGCCGAACGACACAGTACCTAAAACCTTCTGCATAGGTAGCGCTGAGTTAGGCAGGGCCCAAGTCCTAGCCTGGGATAGCAATGGGCCAATTTTTCAGTGGCTGAGACCGTACATAGTTGTACAAGGTACTATCCGTGTCTCACCATGAACCGCTCCGGACGGCAGTTGAATCGCTAAAATTTATATAAATGGATTCACTACAGCATAATTGGAGCCACTGGGGTTGGTTCCCAGCGCCTCGTATCATTAATCTAGTCTTTATGGTAGCCTGGCGCTACGCGAACAAAAAAAAATCTTTTTTTTGCTCTGCATCTTTCTAGCACTCCATGGGCAGGGCCCTAAGGGGACTTTATTTTGTCGGACACCACAATATTGAAATACTGTCCGACAAAACAAAGGGCTAAAGCCTTTCAGGCCGAAAGTCGGCGGCCTGATCGCAGCCTCTAAGCTCTCTGCCTTTTAAGGAATCCTCCGCAATTTCACAAAAAACTTTAGAGTATGGCCCACGAAAAAAGATATATTTGCGAAATATCTCTTTTTTCTGCATAAATATTCAAGCTAAGGGATGAGGGCCGCAGGCAAAATGAAATATATATTTTATGACAAAAGATTTAATTCTTTCGGCGAATAACGGGATTCGAACCCGTGTTTTCAGAGCCACAATCTGCAACTTTGACCCCTAAGTTATATCCGCCCCTATTTATAAATGAGATACTCGCTATCGGATTCGAACCGATATTCCATTAGAAACAGATTTTGAGTCTGCCGTGTTTGCCGTTCCACCAAGCGAGTCTTGGCTTTTATTAGGAATAGATCGAAAA